TTAGTAAGTGAAATATATAAAACATAATCCGGATTATGTCAATCACTTATTCTACTGGATCTTACGGAGCCTGTTCATATCATACACGACATGATCGGGTCTGATCATAGAAAAGATTCTCTTCAAACGAACCGGCCTATCTTCTGTATGGGGCTTACGCGGTGGTTGGAACAAAGACACATTTTTTTGTTGTGAATTCAAATGCGGCAGATAGATAAGGACATATATCTGCAAGGCCCGATCAATAGTTCAAGTCACACACTCCCATAATCCATTTTATCTTCGGAAAATTCACTTCAACTATGAGTGTCAAAAAAATAATACATTTTTGTAGAGTTGAAGAGAAATATCCCAATACATGTCTTATTTTTTTTTTTCAATAATCCATATTTGTAGCAATGAAATACTAGTGTTCCTACCCCAAGTGATAGATGATTGATTACAAGATGGTATATATTCTTTATAAAGGACCAGAAATACCTTGCTTACGTATCATTGGGAAGTGCATTAACATAAATACGGCGGTAAGAAGAGGTAATACAAAAGTGTGTAAACTATAAAAACGAGTCAAAGTGGATTGTCCTACACTAGCACTTCCGCGTAATAACTCTACCAGAGGCGAGCCTATTACAGGAATAGCGTCTGGTACGCCTGTTACAATTTTTACTGCCCAATAACCAATTTGGTCCCGAGGTAAGGAATAACCAGTTACACCAAAAGATGCGGTCAATACACCCAAAACCACACCTGTAACCCAAGTCAATTCACGAGGTTTTTTAAAGCCGCCGGTGAGATACACGCGAAATACGTGCAGGATCATCATTAGGACCATCATACTTGCCGACCATCGATGAACTGATCGGATTAACCAACCAAAATTAGCTTCAGTCATTATATATTGAACAGAAGCAAAGGCCTCCGTAACGGTCGGACGATAATAAAAAGTCATAGCAAACCCGGTAGCTACTTGTACTAAAAAACAAGTAAGCGTAATTCCCCCTAGACAATAAAATATGTTGACGTGAGGAGGAACATATTTACTAGTTATATCATCGGCAATTGCCTGAATCTCAAGACGTTCTTCGAACCAATCATAGATTTTATTGAGATAGGTAAATCAAGGGGACCCCCCCGGAGAACCGTATATGAAAATTTCATCTCGTACGGCTCAAACAGAAACACCCAAATACTAGTTCTAACGGATGTGTGTAATATAAAGTTTGAAATTTATTAATTCTATGATTTATGATTCAATTTTTTTTTGAAGATACTAAAGAATAAAAATCCGAAAGCTCTTCTTTGTGGTTATAATGCCAAAAAATCAAGTCGGCTCATTCGTCTATATATTGATCGTTATAGGCCTCTTGAATCTTCTATTTACCTATTTTCTTTGGTGTTATTTATGTGTAATGCGGCTTTACTGCTGTTTTCTTTATTATTGATAGGAATTCTCTTGTTAAGACCCTATGAATTGATTAAAACCTCAGATTCATACTAAAACCACGATGATTCAATAAAACCCTTTCAAACTAAGTCTAAGTCCCAAAATTCCCTGAGTAAGAACCATTGGATCATCACTTATTCAATGAATAGATATAATGACTAAAAATCCAAACCAAAGAAACCTTTGTTTTGTCCTTTGATCAAAATAAGCATAAACGAAAGTTTGAAAGAATAAAAATATTTCTATTTATAACTTCTAACTCTTTGAAAAAAAATTTTGAAGTCCGGACACGAGGTCTGACTATTAAGTATGAATCATAGTTCTAATAGTAATCTATTTCATATATTCCGTGCTCCAGATACTAGAATGAATATCCGACGAAGTAAAACCATCTCTATCAAGATGACAGACCCATTCTCTGTACTATCCATAGGATCATTTATACCAAGTCACACACTCATATTCCGGAAATACAGAAACAAAGAAATTCCACGGTCAAACTACCAAAATAGAATGGGATAAAAATCAGAAACCTAAACGCTTCACTTTGTATTGAAAAAGCCAGTTAATGGTTCTTGTGAATCTAATTCATTGAAATTCCATCCAGTAAAATGGAAGAATTATAAATCTCCAAAATAATAGATAGGAATATCGCGAATAGAGCCATTGCGAGACCCATCAAAGGAGTAGTTCCCCACCCAGGAGCTACTTTACCATATTCTGAATTCAATGGTTTCAATAAACTCCCCGCATTAGTTCGTTTTGGGCGGCCAGATCTAGAACTACCCTCAACGGTTTGTGTAGCCATAATATTTTATATTCAGTAAGATCTGTTGACTTTGTATACCATTCCGTTGTAAATAAATGATCTTATCATAGATCCATTGTGGTCTTAAAACTTTATAATGTCTTAAAACTATATAATCATGGAAACAGCAACCCTAGTTGCCATCTTTTTATCTGGTTTACTTGTAAGTTTTACTGGGTACGCCTTATATACTGCTTTTGGGCAACCCTCTCAACAACTAAGAGATCCATTCGAGGAACACGGGGACTAGTTGAAGTACGGATCCTCCAAATATTGGGAGGATCCGTACTTCAATTGAGATAATGACAAATCATTTCACCTTTTTAGTTGGAACTTTAGGCGGGTCTCGAAAAAAGATAGCGAAAAAAATTATTCCTAGAGTTGAGACTAAAAGGAATGTATAAACCAATGCTTCCATAGATTCGATCGTGGTTTACAATTATAGCTTCCATACCTGTTTATTTGGGATCGTCTCCCGGATAAATAAAGAACAAGAGTCAAAGAAAAGGCAGTGATTCAAATCAAGATTTATCTGGTACCCCATCTCAAAATCACAAAAAGAAAATAAAAATGAAAAGTAACAAGTAACAAAGCATATTGTATCAGACTACTTGTCTTCTTGTAGTTGGATCTCCAAGTTTTTGGAATGCTCCAAATTCCACTTGAGCATCTAAATCTGGATCAATACCAGCAAAAACATCTCGAAACAAGGTTCTAGCACCATGCCAAATGTGTCCGAAGAAGAAGAGCAAAGCAAACGAAGCATGTCCAAAAGTAAACCAACCCCGTGGACTGCTACGAAAAACACCATCGGATTTCAAAGTAGCACGATCTAATTCAAAAATCTCACCCAATTGAGCACGTCTAGCATATTTTTTCACAGTAGCGGGATCGCTATAACTGACTCCGTTGAGTTCGCCGCCATAGAACTCGACAGTTACACCTACTTGTTCGACACTATATTTAGATTCCGCCCTTCTAAAAGGAACATCGGCTCTAACAATTCCGTCTCCGTCTACCAAAACAACCGGAAATGTTTCAAAAAAAGTAGGCATACGACGTACAAAAAGTTCGCGCCCCTCTTTATCTCTAAAGATAGGATGTCCTAACCACCCAACAGCTATTCCATCCCCGTTGTCCATTGAGCCCGCTCTGAATAACCCCCCCTTTGCCGGATTATTGCCGATGTAATCATAAAAAGCTAGTTTTTCGGGAATTTTAGACCAAGCTTCAGATAAACTTTGATTTTCAGCCAACCCAGCACCAATTCTTCGATATATTTCTTGTTGGAAGTATCCTTGATCCCATTGATAACGAGTGGGACCAAATAATTCAATCGGGGTAGTTGCTGAACCATACCACATAGTTCCAGCAACTACAAAAGCGGCAAAAAAGACAGCAGCAATACTACTGGAAAGGACGGTTTCAATATTTCCCATACGTAATCCTTTGTATAGGCGTTGAGGTGGACGTACACTAAGATGGAATAGACCCGCCAATATGCCCAAGGTCCCTGCTGCAATATGATGAGAGGCTATTCCTCCCGGAACAAAAGGATCAAAACCCTCCACACCCCACGCTGGATTTACGGATTGTACCCTTCCAGTTAGTCCATAAGGATCGGACACCCATATTCCAGGACCATACAATCCTGTTACATGAAATGCACCAAAACCAAAGCAAGCCACCCCTGATAGAAATAAATGAATTCCAAAGATCTTAGGCAAATCCAAAGAGGGTTTTCCTGTACGTTCATCAGTAAATATTTCTAGATCCCAATACACCCAATGCCAGATAGCTGCCAAAAAGCACAAGCCCGAAAACACAATATGTGCCCCGGCCACACCTTCGTAACTCCAAATACCCGGATTCGTTACAGTACCCCCTGTGATACTCCAACCGCCCCATGAATTGGTTATTCCTAAACGAGTCATGAAGGGTATAACGAACATACCCTGTCTCCACATTGGATCAAGAACAGGATCAGAAGGATCAAAAACTGCTAATTCGTATAGAGCCATCGAACCGGCCCAACCAGCAACCAGAGCTGTATGCATTATATGGACAGAAATCAAACGACCGGGATCATTCAATACGACGGTATGAACACGATACCAAGGCAAACCCATGGAAATACCCCTTTATCAATGAAAAATAGACACAATGTAACTTTATTGCATTGGAAAAAACTATGCTGTGGACCCTCTTTTTAGTGGATTATCTTGGGGAAAGAATTAATATTTGTTTGATTTGTTTGATTCTTTTCAATTACTTTTAGTAATAATGAAACTATTTTGTTCGTAGGAACAAAAAGAAGCAGATCTATTCTACACCCGATAAGTACCAATACGCAATGGTAGGGGAGTTGATACCATTTTATATGAGTGAATGCATATATATATTTGTTCATCATTCAAAGGACTTATTTGTAATAATTTTCCTTTATTCATTTTGTTTTGTCTTCTTTATCTTTTTTTATAAACTTAGTCAATCTATGGATAAAATATGATAAAGGCCAATATTAGTAGGACACTAAATCCATTGTTACGCTTTCACATCAAAGTGAGATATAGTACTTAATTTTTCTTTTATTTAATGCCTATTGGTGTTCCAAGAGTACCTTTTCGAAGTCCTGGAGAGGAAGATGCATTGTGGATTGACGTATAGTGCGACTTGTCAGATATATTGGGTCATATGGTATTTCCCCATTCTCTTCCCCGATCGAGATATCCTCCCCTTCGCCCAAGAAAGATTGATTGAATTATCAAAAATTTGGAGCGTGAAGTTCAATTAGATCCATTTTTTCGGGAGGGTATACAGATTAATATTATCAATTAGAATAATTTATGGTTATCTTGGTTAGGCCAATAAAATGAAGTATCCAGGCTCCGTTTAGAAAAAAACCGGTAAAAAATCTATTTATGATTACTATTTCTATCATATTCTATTTCTTTATATATTTATAATAGAAGTGATCTCAAACTGTTAATCAATCGAGTAATATGATGAATGCATTGAATATCTGTTGTAAGACATGAAATAAATTGTAAAAAGGAAGTCGTAGCAAAAGGACGTGGTATTGGGGCATTTGTCATATATGTGCAAATCCAAATCGGGCGGATCTTTACTCGGAGTAGAGCATAAACCTAAAAAAATTGAAGAAGCCCATTCAGGAACAAGAAAATTACATCGCGATTGAGATTGTATCTCGATGAAACAATACATCAATGAAAAGTTAGTTAGATAAATTTAGTAATTTTTTTTATAGATAAACAAAACAGGACAAAACCCATCTTTTTTGAAAAATGAAAGAAAAGCCCCTTTTTATAAGTTAAAAGCCTGGTATGAAAAAAAAAAAAAAAAAAATAAATAAAAGAAAGCGCTAGAATCTACATCTACACATTGATTCTTTTTTTTTTTTTTCGTTATTTTTGTTGAACCGTATGCATCAAAAGGTGCATGTACGGTTTCTAAGGGATACAACTTTATCCCAATCAACCGACTTTATCGAGAAAGATTACTTTTTTTAGGCCAAGGGGTTGATAGCGAGATCTCGAATCAACTTATTGGTCTTATGGTATATCTCAGTATAGAGGATGATACCAAAGATCTATATTTGTTTATAAATTCTCCTGGCGGATGGGTAATACCCGGAGTAGCTATTTATGATACTATGCAATTTGTGCGACCAGATATACAGACAATATGCATGGGATTAGCCGCTTCAATGGGATCTTTTATTCTGGTCGGAGGAGAAATTACCAAACGTCTAGCATTCCCTCACGCTTGGCGCCAATGAGTTTTTTATTTGATTTGAGAGAAAAAAGAAGACTATGCCTTCGCGCTATATGAAATATTAATATTAAGTAATAATAGCATGGCACTTCGAATTCGATATGATAAATTTTTTTAACCCTTAAATTATGTATCGAAAGAGTAGTATGAGATAAAAGGTATTTCCGATTTTATCTAATCTATCGGGAGGCCTATTTCAGCGTCACAAACTTTTTTGTTTTCACGCCGGGAGGCTCTTAACAATATTTAGGTTATGAAAGAATATGAAAATAAAAAAAATCTTGTTTTTTTATTTGAAAAAAAAAAAAAAAAAGAAACTTTGGGATTGCTAAATAACAGACGAAATAAATATATAAAGCAACGGAGCCATCATAGTATTTTTGAACTACTCCAAAAACAAAAAGAAGGGTGGTTATTGGATCATTTACCAACCCGAGTCTGATAGACCCTATATTTAATTTATTTGATATTTAAGTAAGGTAAAAACGAATTCCATTATAGAGCCGTATGCAATGCGTAAAAGATGCCTGTACGGTTGTTCAATTATATATTTTATTATTCTTTATCTCTTCACCTTATCATCATGCGAGATAGAATAAACATTTATTATGTTATATCATCAGGGTAATGATCCATCAACCTGCTAGTTCTTTTTATGAGGCACAGACGGGAGAATTTATCTTGGAAGCGGAAGAACTTTTGAAGATGCGCGAAACCATCACAAGGGTTTATGTACAAAGGACAGGCAAACCCTTATGGGTTGTATCCGAAGATATGGAAAGAGATGTTTTTATGTCAGCAACAGAAGCCCAAGCTCATGGAATTGTTGATCTTGTAGCGACTGAATAAAAAAGAAAAAATAACAAAAATTTAAGACGAATTGGTGATTTGAGATTTTATCTTCTTACCGGATTTAATATTCTATTCATTAATCTATTAATATAGAAATAAAATAATTCATAATCATCCGGTTAAGATCGATCTAAACCAGCCCATTATGTATATGATTCAATATGCCAACTATTAAACAACTTATTAGAAACACAAGACAGCCAATCAGAAATGTCACGAAATCCCCCGCTCTTGGGGGATGTCCTCAGCGACGAGGAACATGTACTAGGGTGTATGTGCGACTCGTTCAGATCATGGGCTAGGACAAAAGAAAGAAAACAATTGATCCAGTATCAACGATCAGTACCAGTGAATAGACTAGAATGGAAGAACTCCATTCAATATCTAAAAATCAAAAAGATCTATCCTTCTATTGTGGTATCAAATGTATGGTTTCCGTTGGTGCAAATCCAATCAACTCCGTTTTAAATTTAAGATGAGAAAGAATTCTCCATTGATAGCAAATGATATCCATTAAGCAGGGGAAATACTATTTTAAAAAGCAGAAAAATTATGCCTTACTCTTGCAAGAACGGACTAACAGGGTCAGCTACTCAGCTAATCTTCATAATTAAATACCGTTACTGTATAAGTAGATCTCATTGTGAAAGACCTCGTACTGGATAATTATGGGTAGAGCCAAAGAGTGTGAACTGTACAAGTTAACAATAACATTGATTAAATGAAAGAAGGGCTCCGGTGTATAGAGAGGACCTCACCGTTTAAGAAGTAACCATAGAAACGATGGAACCCACTATATCCATTTATATTTACTACTTTTATGTGTTTTTGATACCTAATATCAATACAATTTTTTCTAGGCATTTCACCTAGAAAAAAAAAAAATCGTGGTCGGGAAGGTTATAGTAGCAAAAGCCATTGGAATTTAAATTTTATACATTGGAAGAATCCGTTTTGTTATTAATAGACTAGGGGAAGGGAATAACTGAAAGAAAGGAAATCGATTAGTTATTCATCAAAGTTTCATTTATTCAATGACCAGAATTAAACGAGGGTATATAGCTCGAAGACGTAGAACAAAAATTCGTTTATTTGCATCAACCTTTCGAGGGGCTAATTCAAGACTTACTCGTACTATTACTCAACAGAAAATAAGAGCTTTGGTTTCGGCTCATCGGGATAGAGGTAGACAAAAGAGAGATTTTCGTCGGTTGTGGATCACTCGGATAAATGCAGTAATTCGCGAGAATATAGTATACTTAAGTTATAGTAAATTTATACACAATCTGTACAAGAGACAGTTACTTCTTAATCGTAAAATACTTGCACAAATAGCTATATTAAATAAGAGTTGTCTTTATATGATTTCCAATGAGATCATAAAATAAAGAGATTGGAAGGAATCCGTTGGAATAGATTAAATGGAGTTCCTTGGAGAATGAACTCTGGGAAGGTAGAGTAGAAATTAGTATGATAAAATATGATAAAGTCATCAAAATGAAGAAAGACGTTAAATAAAAAATATTTATTCCTCTTCTCCCATTTTTTTTCTTACGACAGGACATTTCGATTTTACGATTTTTCGAACAAAAAAAAAAAACGTCAATCCGCATTTGAGTTTGGATTGGAATTTCATTTTGATTCAATTCAATTGAAGAGTCAACCTATTTTTTTTCTGGTTCTAAGACCAGCAGCTCTAGCGGTTGACTCGCTTCTTTCAAATTGTTTCTCATTATTAAGAAAAGGTAACGGAGATAAAATACGAGCTTGTTTTATAGCAATAGTAATTAATCGTTGTTGTTTTAAGGTCAATCTATTCACCCGTCTAGATAATATTTTTCCTTGTTCGCTAATAAATCGACTAATTAAACTCATGTTTCTATAATCAATTCGATCCCCCGATTGGATCGGAGGCAAACGCCTACGAAAAGATCGCTTAGATTTAAGAAAGATTCGCTTGGATTTATCCATGGTTTGTTTATTCCTTATCCTGAAAATCCCAATCCTATTTCTTAATTCTACATCATCTTTGATCCGATCGAAATAGGATTTGGTTTGTTTATATTTATTTGTTTATATTTAAATAAATTAAAATATTTGTTTATATTTAAATAAATTAAAAAAGAAATTATATATATATATTGTTATATATAATATGTAATTTTGCATCTTCCTTGGAAAACTGACACACGAGCGATCGGTTCGATCTATTTCTTTATCTCCCCATGAATCGTATGTTTGTAACAACAGGGACAGAATTTTCTCAATTCCAATCGACTAGGCGTATTGTGTCGATTCTTTTGAGTAATATATCTGGAAATGCCCATTGATTCCTTATTAACACGATTTCGAACACAACTGGTACATTCCAAAATAACCGTTACTCGGACATCTTTACCCTTAGCCATGAACCTCCTTTGGTTTTTGATTCACTCAATTCTTTAATTTTCCGACCCGAAGCAAGGAAGAAGAAAGGACACAAAAATAGAAGCAGGTAACTCGAAATCAAATTATGAAAGAAATATTTTGTTGCAATCAATATATCAATATAGTAATAAATAATAATAGTAATAAATAATAAGTAATATAATATAAATAATAAGTAAATAATAAGTAATATAATATAAATAATAAGTAATATAATATAAATAATAAGTAAATAATAAGTAATATAATATAAATAATAAGTAATATAATGATTTCTAACTATATTTCTAATTTTTAATTGCCGTACAGTATTTCATTTTCAGTTAAGTATCTTGTATGATATTGTTGCCCCAACCACCGCATTTCCATTCTATTATTAATTTAATTTGAGCCTGAGCCCGAGTTCATAGTTTCACTGAGGGTGAAACCGCTTTTTCTTTGTTTTTTTTTTTTTTTAGAAAAGTAAAAAAAAAAACAAAGAAAAAAAGAAGGGAGGGGTAGGGATTAGTTACAGATATTTGATTGTATCTCTAATCTTCTTCCCCCTTCCCATATCAATAGCTAGAATGAAAAAAAGGGGAATATCAACGCATCCGGAAAAAAACGATTGATCTCTATCAATAAACCTGCTAAAGACCCGAACCATAGAGTACTTACTACCGGTGCCACGGAGAGATATGTTTTTAGATCTCGCATTTTAAAAACTCCTCTTTCTGTATTCGTTATTGTAATTTTATTGTAATTTGTAATATATAATGGTAATACATATATGACCGGATGTGTATATGTAGTTAATGACTTACCACTTGTACGCGGAGTTCCTAATTCAAATTGAAATGTACAAAATAGATATTTATTAAAAGAAAAAAATACGTCCATTTCCGCCTTAAATTCCTAAAAAATATTAATTTTTTGTGGTAGATTTCATATTTATTTCATACTTTATATAAGTCTTTTACCATATTATATGTTTGTTATATGATATACGAGACCAAAAGGAAGAAGGAAGAAATGATAAGATAGTTTGCGTATATCAATGTAGGAAATAAAGATGTGGAAAACAAGACAGGGATTCTCTACAATGACACTGTAGACCAATTGAAAGGGATGTAGCGCAGTTTGGTAGCGCGTTTGTTTTGGGTACAAAATGTCACGGGTTCAAATCCTGTCATCCCTACCTATTACTTATCTTCTGAGCAGTAACGAGGGATCAATTGAGATCAATTAATAAAATTGTACATACATAATTAAATAAATATTTCATTTTTATTTTTTATAGTATATATATATGCAAGATAAATTGGGGTTACAAAATATTTATTGTGATAATAAAGCGCTCTTAGTTCAGTTCGGTAGAACGTGGGTCTCCAAAACCCGATGTCGTAGGTTCAAATCCTACAGGGCGTGATTCTGTGTTCTTGTTAATCGCGGGAGGTCAAAATTAGGTTGCTGCTCAATTATTTTAGTGTAATTTTGACCTCCCGCGGATTAAAGGAAGTAGGAGGTCAATAAAAAACGAGATGTTAATTAATCAAAGATCCAACTGATCACCACGTCTGTATTGTAAATAGGCAGTTACGAATAATCCAGCCAAAGTAATAGGAATTAGACCTAAGACGATTCCAAATAGAAAAACTTCAATCATTTCAATTTGTTTGAAAGGGGGAAGGGAGAGGTAATATTTATCCTTAAATATTAATCTGTATTGACTATACATCTCAATGACCAAGAATTGGTAAGGGACTGGAGAATATATGAACTACCATAGAAAGATTTTTTTATAAATTGTTCATTAAATTAATTTCAAATAAGTCGTATCTTGCTCAGACCGATAAATAGAGCTGAGGTTATAGTCAAAGATGCTAGTAGAAAACCGAAATAACTAGTTATAGTAGGCATGAAAAGGCTAAATGAAATATGTTCTTTTTATACATATGTTTCTAAAGCACTTCCCTAAGTTTCAATTTTTGAAAGATACGAGGATAAACAAAAATACCAACCAATTGAAAGGATAAATTCAATTGAAAATATTTGATTCATCAATTATTATAGACGATACTAATAAAAATAGAGTAACATAAGTAAGAAATCAATTAATCATCTGTGACATTTACCCATCCCACGCTTTTGAATCAATAGATTCATCGGTCAACTCTTGAGTTGACTGAACTAATATATGTATATAACTAACTATATGTATATATAGAATATTAGAAATTATAAATAAAGTAATAATAAGAACGTTTTTTATAACTTCATTCACAAAATGAAACTCTCTTTGAATCACTCTGGAATAAAATTGGAAAATAAGTTTGATTGTTTTTTATTGTATCGAAATATCGAATCCATTTTTTTTTTTCGAACGACACTTCTAATGCACTTTTTTTTTTTTACTTTAAAGCGAACTCAGTAGTAGTTCATTCACATAATCTCGCGATTGAAAAGAAAAAAGTATCGCACGATAAGATCAATCGAAACTGGGTTTTACATTTTATCTTTCCATATTACAAAGACCCATCTTTGTAATTAGGTCACGAAGGACCCCCTTGGGGGGCTAATAGAATAATGCGTGCATCACGAATATTTATTGTTTTTTATTTATTCGTTGTTCCTCTTTCTTTCTTCGTTGTTCCTCTTTCTTTCATTGAATCTACTATTGTTACTTGTTACTGGGTGGCCAACCAATTCCTAAAAAAAAAAAAAGATTCCAACAAAAAACATCTTATACAACCACAAAACGTATGTTTTTAGATGTAACGTCTAATTGAATCGTAAGAATATGAGAATCTCCTTCATAAATTATTGGAAACCAACCTGTCGAATTCACATTTTACTTGATCTTCAGTTTCTACTGAAGAAAATCCTTATACTACAGGAATTTGAGGAATTTTATATTAAATGGTACAAAATTCTACATCGACAAGCAACAAGAAAAGAAGAAAGAAATTATCTAACACTTCATTTCGATATTGATTGTGAAATTGCATTGCTGTGTCAGAAGAAGGATAGCTATACTGATTCGGTATACTCTAAAAACACCCTTGGTACAATATTGACGATCTCACAAAGATTGGTTTCAGTAAATTTCCATTTACTGATTTAATCTTTTACGGAATCGGCCCCCCCCTGACTGTACAAGAATATGCGGAGCTCAACATGTCTGGAAGCACAGGA